ACTACGTACCACTAAAGGATTTAGTCGCAAACTTGACAGATAACCCAGAAACTCTAAATTATCCTTAGATAATTGATTTATATTGACCTTTTGCGATTGAAACCATACGGAAAAATAACACTGCCATAAATTAACAAAATAATATTTCCATTTATTCATCAGAAGCGGCGTATCCTTTGTTGCCAGAATGCATTTTCCGTGATATCTAACATAATGTAGGAAAGGATCCTTGAGCAACCCTAGGATCTCCGGAAAATTATTAACAAAGACTTTTAAAAAATGTTGTATTTTTCCATAGAATAAAATTCGCTCAAAAAGGACTTCATAAGATGTCGATCGTAAATGAGAAGACCGCTTGCGTAGAAAAAAAAAGATGGATTCGTATTCACATACATGAGAATTATATAAGAATAAGAAAAATCGTGGATTCAAAATTGATTTTTTTTTAATATCAAAATTCTTCCAATTGCAATACTCGTATAGACAGAACCGAAAAAAATGCAAAGAAGAGGTATCTTTTACCCGGTAACGTAGGGTTTGAACCAAGATTTCTAGATGGATGGGGTAAGGTATTAGTACATCTAATACATAATTAAAATGTGAGAGTTTGTCTTCTAAAAAGGGAAATATTGAATGAATTGATTGTAAATTATAAGATTTTTTTAATTGTTTTCCTTCGAAAGAGGATCCTAATCTTAGGGAAAATGGAATTTCTACAATCACTGCAAATAAGACAGATATCATTTGATAATAGAAAAGATTGGTATGCCCCAAAAAGGGATTCTTGTTCAAATCCTTAGTGGGACTAATCAAACAATTCTGTTCATACATTCGCAAAATTAAACGTTTCACAATTAGTGAACTATATTTTTTGTCATAATCTGCATTTTCCAAGAAAATAGAGCGATTTCTATTTAATCTATTTAAACCGTGCTCATAAGCAAGTACATAAATATACTCCCGAAAAAAAAGTGGATATAGAAAACTCTGTTGCCGAGCCCCATCGAACTCTAAATATCCTTGAAATTTCTCCATTTGGATTGAAATTCGATTTGAACTAAAAGTAAAGTCTTTATTTTCTTGAGTTCTGAAATGACACATAGTGCGATACAGTCTAAATAAGGTATTAGATTACGAAAGCAATAGATACCTCATAAACAGGTAGACTGCTAACCGGATTCTCTATCTTTAATAGGTTTCTGTTCGTTATATTATAGAATAACAAAACAAGATGATTAGAAATCCTTTATTTTTTAACCTAATCGCTCTTTTGATTTTGGAAATATATATTTTTATCAATATACTGCTTCTTTTACACATCCATCTCGAACCTAACCCAAACGGACTAGGGAAAAAAATAATTAGGACTCATGAAAAAATTGATAATAACACGCAAGAAAAAAATGCCTTCCCATACCCGTATTAGGCACTAATCTATTTTTAACATTTAATTAGATCGGGTAATTTTTCAAATTACGAATGGAAGCTCGTTTCTTTTTTTTTCCTGGAATCAGGAAAATTGGTTTTTTTATCCATCCATTTATATTTATTCACTCGACCAAATTGGAATTCTTTTTTTTTATCGACACCGAAAACAAGGTTGTACCGATCAGGAAAGCAAAAAAAAATTATCTGAATTCTCCCTTGATACGACATGCTATTTTTTCCATTCATTCCTTTCAGGATCAGTCGTGGTCTTACAAACTCTACCGCGGATCTGGACGAATCGTTTTCTTCATACAAATGTGTAAAAGCTGCTAGTCGCACTTAAAAGCCGAGTACTCTACCGTTGAGTTAGCAACCCCCAAAAAACAAAAAAAGAAAGTACTGCAAAGCAAATATGTAGATACAACCAAAATAAAGAAAAAAAAAGAAAAATCCAGTCATGTGTGCGTCAGGGATAAAAAGATCTATTTCTCTATGAGAGAATTATATTTGGTCGATACACTGTTGTCAATATGATTGTGAATTTTTAATATAGCGAAAAGAATAGAAAAAAGAAATCAAAAAGCTTAACCCCTTGGTTTGTTAGTTCATACAATGAATGAAAACTAAGCCAGGTAGGGTAATCTCAAATCTTTTTATACTTTTTTAGACCTGTTTTTTATGACCTTTAATTTTTTATGAATAATGAATAATTCATAGATTATTTTATATACAATTTTATATACAGTATTATTTTCTATACAGTAAAATTTTGTATTTATAAAAAAATTATAATTTCTATATTCTATTAGATCCAATTTTTTTTCATAAATTTGTTTATGATTATAAAACATAGTAGTTGTTAGCAGGGTATTTTTGAGTATTCGTACCTTAGGAAGAATACTACTAATAAATCGAAATTATAATAAATCAAAATAACTATGATGAAAGCGAAAGAGGAGGAAAGAAAAAAGTAGATCAAATTTGATACCAAGCTATATACGAGTCTTTCACATCCTCTTTTTTATATTTCATTAATTCAATTTCGTTTTATTAAGACTGAATTCCGTAAAAACCCCTGCCTTCTTTGAAATATCATGAACAGTTCTTGTTGGTTGAGCGCCCTTTTTAAGGAAATCGAGAATAGCAGGAAGATTTAAATAAGTTTGATTAGTTATCGGATCATAAAAACCCACTTTTCGCAGATCTCTTCCTTCTCTTCGGGATCGAACATCAATTGCAACGATTCGATAAACGGCGCATTGGGATAGATGTATATGAGAATAATACCCCCCCTAGAAACGTATAAGAGGCTTTGGCCTCGTACGGCTCGAGAAAAAAATTCAATGAATAGAAGTTAACTCTCTGTATAAAATTAAAAGATTAAATAGATTAATAAAAATATTAAATCAATTAGCCCGTATTGAAACCCTAACTATTTTTTTCATAAAAAGCATTCGTAACATTCGTACTCTCTTAACTCAAGTTAAATAACTCTCAAATATCTCAATAGAGAATCCTTAAGTACTCTTTTTATTGAGTAGTCTCTAACCCTTTTTTTGTTTGTCTCATTTTTTAGAATCAATTTTGATTCTTCATTCTGATCTAGTTGTTCAAACAATTGAAAACTGGATTTCCTTGTTTCAGGATTCTTTATCCTTACTTTGAATCTTTGGGTTTAGACATGACTTCGGTGATCTTGAATCGTTTTATTAAAAAAGGGCAGCAACAAGCCCCTTATTTTGTTTATGATTTCTTTTCTTTCTATCAAAGAATCATACAAACGCTTGATTCACGCATGATAGATTTTGGATTCAAAGAATTTTACAATTTTAAGAAAATTGACTTTTCCATTGTAAAATTACTTGAAAGGGCTTTTTTTTTTCAATATAAAAAGACTTACGAAGTTGTTCCAACTTATTGATTCGCACTAACCCTAGATCCTTACTCCTGCCAAAGGAATAAAAACTTTCTATTCTCCTCGAGCTCCATCCTGTACTCTTTTTTATATTCAAAAAAGCTGTAGGACTCTAGTAAAATAGAACACAAAATGTCGAGCCAAGAGCACCTATATTCCTATATAAAAAGTGGCGGATCAAAAAATCCACAGCAGATCATGTCCTTCAATTCAAGTCGCACGTTGCTTTCTACCACATCGTTTTAAACGAAGTTTTACCATAACATTCCTCTAGTTTGTGTAATTGATTCAATTATGGAATCATGAATAGTCATAGTTCAGTCAGTATATCGTAATCTATACTTTTTCTTTCTCTATGAATGGAATAGTGAATTTACGCGTAAAAGGTTCAGTCAGAATTCAAATGAATCCCATATTATATTGTATATATGTAAAATCTCAATTTGAATAGAAATCTATATTTCTATATATAAATATATATATATTTTTTTATTAAAACTCTTAGAATCTATGGTTCTACCTTACTTACCTGCATCACACACAAATAAAAAAGAAAATCTATTTTTTTGAATTCGGTTGAAATGATGAAAAAAAAAGTTGATTCTTCTTTTCATTTCATTTCAATATTTGATTCTTAAAAAATAAAAAATATTGCATTTTTAAACAGAAAGAGAAAGATGGTATACAAAGTCAATAGAAGATTTATTAGAAGATTTATTCCGTAATGACTGTACTCTGGGACGGAAGGATTCGAACCTCCGAATAGCGGGACCAAAACCCGTTGCCTTACCGCTTGGCTACGCCCCATTTCGATTTTTATTCAAGACTACTAAAAGAGTAATATTGCTATTGGTTGTTCGTCAATTCAATTTCAGCCCAAATTAAATATAGATTACATAGGTGCTAGAGTTTTGACACGTGTAGATAGCAAATCAAACTGACTTTATTGATCATTACATAGAATTCAATTAAGATATTGTATGAAAATATTATTTCTTTAATTCTCATAAGAGAATGAAAGGATTTTTGATTGAGTAAGTTCAACAAAGTCTTTTTTAGACTATCTTTCTTTATTTTTTTCCTTATATAAAAAATATATTAATAACTCAATCAAAATTAAATTATCCACAAGAACACCAATTTTTGTTATGCTTAATATATTTAATTTGATCTGTATTTGTTTTAATTCTGCCCTTTTTTCAAGCACTTTTTTAGTCGCCAAATTACCGGAGGCCTACGCCTTTTTGAATCCAATCGTAGATGTTATGCCCGTAATACCTCTTTTCTTTCTTCTCTTAGCCTTTGTTTGGCAAGCAGCTGTAAGTTTTCGATGAAATTCTTAATACTGTCTTAGAAAAATTCACGATTTTGATTCTTCCAACAATTCAAAAGATAAAAAAAATCGTGACGTAGGAACGAACTATCAATTCAAACATTGAATTGTTTTGGTAGCCATACTAAATCTGGATCATTTTATTTCCTCAATTTTCTCCTCTTTTCCGTAAATAAAAGAACCTAATTAGATTCGAGCTCACCAAAAAAAAGATCCAGATGTTGGTATGCAAATCCGTTTGAATATGAAAGACTCGACTATTATCTTATTACAAATGACTTTCTGAAACCTTTTTTTTTTATTTTTTTTCTATAAAAAAATAAATCACTTGATTTATTGGTATCCAAATTAGATATTTGGTATAAAAATAGAGAATCTATTCTCTTTTTTTTTTTTGAAAAAAAAAAAAAGCTAAGATCTTGGAGATTGTGTAATGCTTACTCTCAAACTTTTTGTATACACTGTAGTTATATTCTTTGTTTCTCTCTTCATATTTGGATTCCTATCTAATGATCCAGGACGTAATCCGGGACGTGAAGAATAAAAAAGAAAGGTTTTTTATTACTTTATTGAATTAGTGGAAATGCTCAAATTTTATTAGGATTTTATCTATTATACATCATCAAAAGGAGAAAGGGGAAAGAGAGGGATTCGAACCCTCGGTACGATTAACTCGTACAATGGATTAGCAATCCAACGCTTTAGTCCACTCAGCCATCTCTCCTAATCGAAAAGGGATACTTATTAGGTTCCATTAGACAAAAAAGGCTTGAACAAAAAACCTTCTCCACTTTATTCTTAAAAAACTTTCTTTTTTTTTTTTTTTTAGATTCATTTTTTATTACTTTAATTATATATATATTTTTTTTTTCATTTTCTATATTTTATTATATTATATATATATAATTTTTTTATTATATCAATATATTTATCATCTATTTATCATCTATTTATAATATAATTATTATATATAATTAATATATATATATTACTATTATATAACTTTTTTATAGAACTTTCTCAGTAATTCTATTTACGTAATTACCTAAAAAATATAGATAAAGGTTAGATAAAGAAAAGGCTCGAACTCGAAAGAGAAATAAATAAAACCACAATAATAGAAATAGCGAATCCTTTTTTTATTTTGTCTCGTCCAAACACAAGTAAAAGATCTTTTTTATTTTAATAGCCTGGCCTGGTCAGTCCCCAGCCGGGCCTTTTTTTGTTAAAGTTCAAAAGACTCATCCGATGGCTTTTTAGAAAAAAGGATCTAAAATTGAAAAAAAAAAAGGAACCCGCTTTCACTAATTTTATTAAGTCTACGCGTCAACGCTATAATTTTCTCATTTTTTTTTCAGATTTTTTTATTACACTCCCGATTACTTTGTTCGACAAAAGGTCAATTTATATGCAATAATTGCATTGTAGCGGGTATAGTTTAGTGGTAAAAGTGTGATTCGTTCCTTTAACCCCTTTAATAGTTAAAGGGTCTCTCGGTTTGATTAATCTTCCGATCAAAAACTTTATTTCTTAAAAGGATTTAGTCCTTTACCTTTCAATGAAAGATTCAAGGAAGATTATAGATTCTCGAAATTTGTATCCAAAGACTCTAATCAATTGTAAATTTGGATTATGAAATTCCGAAACATAATTTTTGAATTGGATTACTATTTCCAATTCAATAAGTATAACAAGAGGATCCATGGATAAAGCCAGAAAAGTTTCTTTCTAATCGTAACTAAATCTTCAGTTCTATTTATTGTTTGGTATATAAAAATTGAAGCAAAATAGCTATTAAACGAGAACTTTGGTTTACTAAAGACATCGACATATTATATTGTTTTAGCTCGGTGGAAACAAAATACTTTTCCTAAGGATTCCGTTAAATAGAAATAAAGAACGAAGTAACTAGAAAGATTGTTCGAGTTCTCCTTTTCTATCTTCTAGAAGGATCATCTAGAAAGCAAAATTTTCTGTGAAAGCACCCAGACGGAAAAAAAGCTAACATAGATGTTATGGGTCGAATTTTGATTTCGTTCCCGTCTTATTTTATTTGGGAATTTCTCCATCCATCATAAAGGAGCCGAATGAAACCAAAGTTTCATGTTCGGTTTTGAATTAGAGACGTTAAAAATATAAAAATAATAAATTGACGTCGACTAAAACCCTTAGCCTTCCAAGCTAACGATGCGGGTTCGATTCCCGCTACCCGCTCTAAATTCTAAATTACCCCTCTTTATTAGAGACAATTTTCTCTATTAGAATTGTCTAATAGCAATTGTGTATTGAAGTGAATTCAATACACAATTGCTAAAAAGATTTCGCAAATTCTTTTTTTTTTTTTTACAATTGGAATTGGAAAGTAAAAAAAACGAAAAGCGTCCATTGTCTAATGGATAGGACATAGGTCTTCTAAACCTTTGGTATAGGTTCAAATCCTATTGGACGCAATATCAATATATTTATATCTATATTGATATTTATCTATTATTTCCATTTCTATATTTATATATATTATATAGAATCTATTTTTTTCTATTTAGAAAAAAGATAAGAAAGAAATAGAATAATAAATAATAACGAAATTCTGAATGCTTTAAGATTTAATATTAAACAGATATTAGTTATATACTTATTGCTATATATACTTAACTTATATACTTCTATTTATAGAATTTCTTTCAAATTTAATTAAAGAATAAAATTGACTAAAGAGTCAAAAATAAGAATGATCCAGTTCGTTTCGTTATCATTTCTCCTGAAGTAGAAAACGTTCCAGTTGCTCTTGAATCCCTTCTTTCAAAAAACTTTCTGCTTCAGCGGT